CAACCAGCAAAAAGCATTAACGATGCAAAAATCAATGCACCGATTGCGGTACAATAGAGTTGTAATTCACTAGTTATTCCGGATGCTCGCCAAATCTGAAAAAACCCAGAGGTTATTTGGATTCCTCGGAATCCCCCGCCTACATCACCATTCAAAATCTCTTGCCCTACTATTGGCCAAACTACCTGAGCACTGGGTCCAATGTGAGTAGGATCGCTTAGCCATGCTTCATAATTGGAAAAACGGGCACCGTGGAAGTACATGCCACTCAACCAAAGAAAGATAATGGAGAGTTGACCGAAATGAGCACTAAAGACTTTTCGGGAGATCTCCTCCAAATCACCGGTATGACTATCGAAATCGTGAGCATCAGCATGTAGGTTCCAGATCCAAGTGGTAGTATCGGGGCCCTTAGCTATTGTTCTTGAGAAATGCCCGGGTCTGGCCCATTCCTCAAAAGATGTTTTTACAGGATCCCTATCCACAACAATTTTAACTTCTGGTTCCGGCGAACGAATAATCATTAAGTCCTCCTCTTTCCGGACAAGACATACAAAGAGACCCGCCAACTGTCTTTTTATTGAATCTTTGAAAGATAGATATTATGATTAGTCCTTTTCTTTACTATCTACCGTCCTTCTATTTTTTTTTTTTAGTTATTCACTGGAGCAATTATACATTGAAGTCAATCCGAGGCAAGTGTTCGGATCTATTATGACATAAGGATTAGGTGCCTAACGGACATTGGTTATTCTGGAAAATTATTTCCAGACGTAACAAAAAAATCTTTTTTTTTACGTTTTCATTTAAGAAGCTAGCGTATTTTTTTTTTCTGAGGTGAGGGTATAAGCCCTTATCTACATCTACTTTCCTTGAGTGAGCATAATATAGATTTTTTTATTCGATTCCAAATTCCAAGATAACTCATTAGAATTATTAATAAGACCGTCCTGATATATTAGGTAGGAATATTTATATTGCCACCTTTTATGTGCTTTATTACTTCTGTTCCAGAGCCTATCCCTATTGTTTATCCTTATGAAATATGATATAAAATCGAAGGTAGAAGAAAGGGATATAATGAAATTATTGATTTGATCTTCTTACCTAAATTATTTGATTAATGGATCAACAACCAAACCACCCATTTTATGAAAATGGAGAGTGGTCTTATTCAAAGCGCTTCGTAATCTTCAACCAGTTCTGTGCTTCAATATAATTTCCCGGAGTAAGCGCTATAGCTTGTTTCCAATACTCAGCAGCTTGATCAAACCAAGCTTCCGCAATTTCCGAATCGCCCTGTAGAATGGCCTGTTCTCCTCGGTCGGAATAGGCAGTTCCTTCCCCTAGAACCGTACTTGAGAGTTTCCTACCTCATACGGCTCAGAAATTGCTATCTTAATTTCCCCTATCTTAACTGAATTCGATTTCTCAAAAATGAATCCAATTTCTTCTTGGGTTAAGCAGAAGAAGTGAATTACCTAAGTTTCAAACCCTAATTTTGATCAATAATCAGTTTGATCTTTTCTCCCACCTTCAGAAGAATAAAGCATAGATAGACCTATATGCTTCGTTCGAATTTTCTGAAAGGTAACTATCTCGGTTTCGTTTCTTTCATATATGAAATTTCTATAGAATCCTCGAAAAAGACTTTTTCCCATAAGAAAGAAAAAAGAACTTACTATCTTTGGGATCTGATACTACACCGCTGCTTAATCCCTTAGTGGATCGGCTTTATTACATAAGCGGATTCCTAAATTTTGTCCCATATCGTGGTATAATGAAGCAGTTTTTTTAGTTGTATCGACCCAGTCGCTCACTAATTGATCTTTACGGCGTTTTCTCTATCAATTTCAGCTTTATCCATAGAATAGTAGTATAGGCTCTACTTTCTTCCTATTTTGATTCTCGTGAAGTGTCCTTCCTTCCTACAGCTGATAAGGTCAAATCGTTATTTTGACGATCCCTATGTAGAAAGCCCTTTTTCTAGTATTTACTAGAGAATTTCCTACGCTCTTTTTTTCTTCTTTCTATAGTGGAGATAGTCGCACGTAATGACAGATCACGGCCATATTATTAAAAGCTTGCGGTAAGAAAGGGTTTCGTTCTAGCGCCCGGAAATAATATTCCAAAGCCTTTGTATGCTCTCCATTGCTTGTGTGTATAAGGCCTATGTTATATAGTATATAACTTCGATCATAGGGATCAATTTCTAGTCGCGTAGCTTCATAATAATTCTGCAAAGCTTCCGCATAATTTCCTTCGGATTGAGCCAACATCCGTTACGGTCGTTCATTCTATTCAAAAAATCTCCGTTCCAAAACCGTACATGAGGTTTTCATCTCATACGGCTTCTCCCTTCTGTACTTCTCCCTTCTGTACATAGTACTAAGCGAAAAATCGATAGAATCAAAATCGAATTAGTCCCATCTCATTATGGACCGAAGAGGGCTGGTATTTTTCCAAGAAATCTCTAGCCAACCTTCCCCCAAGAGGTTTTTCTTAACACCAATGAATTCTATTAATGCTAGAGGAAAACGATAGCTCCAAGAATTTCTTTGTTCTCAACGCCTCCTATTTAGAGGAATTAGCCACTTCAACGCCCTTTGATGGTTATAAGGGTATCCAAAGTACAAACCTGATGGTTGTTTGTTATCCCAACCATTCTTCCCAACCCTGATACCAATCAGGAAAGGGCTAATTTCTAACAAAGTTTTTCTCTTGTTGATTCCTATTTCGAGGTGTAGTGCTTTTCTCCCCTATGCTGCCTATTGGTACTAGTAGAGTCGGATTGGCCTGTAATACAGAACCTATCCTGTAGGTGTAACCTTTCGCTCAATACTCAAATCTACAATTGAAGCATCTGAGGCCACATCAATCGAGGATACACGATAGAAGGAATTGTTAGTTCACCTCACCTTCCCCAAGCGCGGGTTTCCTTTACTAATTTTGTTCTCTCTATGCGAACCCTCTCTCTTTCTCGTAAGAATGAGATGTAGGTAGGGCTAAAAAAAAGAGTCAAATCGCACCATCTCTATAATAAGTAAATGCCCTTTTTTCCCCGGAGGTTGTCGGAATTATTTGCAATAAAATATTGGCTACAATCGAGGAGGTCTTATCAATGAAATTTCCATTTATACGGGATCTAGGCATAATTCCCAACCCATTCTATATAGAATTCTTTTCATTCTATCACGAAATAACATAAAAACAAAACATTCGATTCTTATAAATCGATCCATATGCTCTAAATGGATAAGAGAGGTATGGATTTTCCGCTCAGCTCAAATTGTCTCCTTTTCCTTCTGTTTGGACAAGAGGAGATACGAAATATTTGACTAAGACTGGATTTTATTCTCGACTTTCCTATTTCCCAACAACAACTTCTCTCATCAGCTATTTCGCGTTTTCAAAGTCATTAATTGCCCCATACCCTTTTTTATATTTAGATTGTATGGCGTAACGTACCTTATGCAAATAGAATTCTAGGGTTCCTTTATTTTCTTATGGAAATTATTTTCTTATGGAATAAGAAGAATTCTTCCATTCTCTTTTTATTTTAGTTTTCCCCAAAGAAAAACTTTTCGAGGGAGCAGAATTCCTAGTAAAAAAATACTGGATCCTTCCACTTAGATGAAAAGTAATTTTTCCATTCCAATAGAGCCATGGAATCCCCGAGCCGTTGTGGCTGTACCCGTACTGTAGGAATACGAAAACTCGCTATTCACTCAGTTTATTTTTAATAATAAGATTATGGAGGAGAGATGGCCGAGCGGTTCAAGGCGTAGCATTGGAACTGCTATGTAGACTTTTGTTTACCGAGGGTTCGAATCCCTCTCTTTCCGTTTCTCTTAATTCATCAATGTTAGCGATCACAGTGTAGCAAATTAAATAACAATTTATTCCAACAATAATACCTTTATTTAATAAAAATTCTCTATAGGAAATTACTGTGGTATGTAAAATACACATCGAGGAAATAACAAAAAAGAAAAAAGGATCCTAGGGTTAATCTATTTCTGCTAGGTGAACGGGAAAATATTAATTAAGAGTCTTAGGTCGATTTAGTTCGGGGAAAGGGGAAGGGAAAAAAATTCTATGAACCTTTCCTTTTTTCGTTAAGTTCAAGTCTGGCGAGAATAATATTCTACAACTAACAACTCATTTATTTTGAGACCAACCCACTTCCTATCTAGAATTTTTTTTACTAGTCCTTTATATTGCAATGTGTCAACCGTCAAATGCTTTGGCAATTTGCCCGGATCGGATGAAGCAATAGAATTTTGAACCAGACGTTTTGAGCGTTGGTTATCTTTCGTAGTAATAATATCTCGGGGTTTGCAACGAAAACTTGGTATATCAACTATACGACCATTAACTAAAATATGTCTATGGTTAACTAATTGCCGGGCCCCTGGAATGGTTGAAGCCATACCCAATCGAAAAAGGATATTATCCAAACGCATTTCAAGTAATTGTAGTAAAACCTGACCTGTGGATCTTTTTGCTTTTCCAGCGATATGTACATATCTAAGTAATTGTCGTTCTGTCAGACCATAATGAAAACGCAATTTCTGTTTTTCTTGAAGACGAATACGATATTGCTCTTTTTTCCCAGAATGGAATTTCTTTTTCTGATTACTTCCGGATTTAGGCGTTTTTCTAGTGAGTCCTGGTAAAGCTCCCAGACGGCGTATTTTTTTTAAACGAGGCCCTCGATAACGGGACATGAAGACTCCTTTTTTATTTTATTGAAATTTCATTTTACACAATAAATTTCATTCTATTTACATTACAGAATACATCGAAATTAAAACTGAATTAAACTAAAGGATAAACAGAGTAAAATCTACTAAAGTACCACAAAAAAGTACCAAAAAAAATGGAATTTCATTAACATCTGGATTTTTTGTATATAATATTATTTATTTTTATGCTTTTTATCTAGCAAAATTGTAAGGTAGAACGACATAATAGACCCTGGATTCCCCGTTTAATTCGGAGAAAAAGAGAAATTCTTGTTCATGGAACATCGATAGAGAAAAAAGCCGACTATCGGATTTGAACCGATGACCCTCGCATTACAAATGCGATGCTCTAACCTCTGAGCTAAGTGGGCTTACATAACAGAAATAGTGTAACAAATAGAAATATATATAGGGAATCCGTAAAATGTCAGATCTTAATTATTAATCTTAGTTATTAACTAGTTCGAAATTGGAAGTTCCACTCAAAAAAAAAAATACTAGAATTTTAAAAAGATAAAGTTAGCTTGATATGCTTAACTAAAATGATATTATTAAATAGGATTATAGAATTTATTGAACTTTCTTTTTATTTCTCTAATTCGCAAATCAATTTTTCTAATAGAATCTATTCCAAATTCTATATTGAATTTCATTTCAGATATTTTCAATTTGATATGGCTCGGACGAATAATCTAATACATAGAAAAGAAGAATATATATGAAGAATTAATAAAGAAAAAATGCGAATGGCATTTTCATTCGATCATTATATACATTTTTTAGATATATTTTTTTTTTTCTTTGTTAATAATTTAAGGATAAATAGTTCACTAAGGAGAAGATAGAATCATAGCAAATCCAATTTCGAATTCTGATTAGAAAAAAAAGAATGAATATCAAGCGTTATAGTATGATTTTGAATACTCTAAAAAAAGAGGGAGGGAGGCGGGATAGAGAAAAACTTTTGGATATATTCATTCCGATTGAATTGCAAATATATCAACGATAGAATCAATTCAATTCTGAATTGCAATAAGCGAGCGGGGTCTCTCAAATAGAGATGAGCTGCTAGACTACGTCGAATAATGAATTCAATGATTCAAAAAAAACTAAGAGATGGATGAAATTATACAAGGAATCCTGGTTTCAAAGAAAAGGAAAATGGGGATATGGCGAAATCGGTAGACGCTACGGACTTGATTGTATTGAGCCTTGGTATGGAAACCTGCTAAGTGGTAACTTCCAAATTCAGAGAAACCCTGGAATGAAAAATGGGCAATCCTGAGCCAAATCCCTTTTTTGAAAAACAAGTGGTTCTCAAACTAGAACCCAAAGGAAAAGGATAGGTGCAGAGACTCAATGGAAGCTGTTCTAACGAATCGAAGTAATTGCGTTGTGTTGGTAGTGGAACCTCTTAGAAATTAGAGAAAGAAGGGCTTTATACATCTAATATACACGCATATATACTGACATAGCAAACGATTAATCACGGAACCCATATCATAATATAGGTTCCTTATTTTATTTTTTAAATGAAATTAGGAATGATTATGAAATAGAAAATTCTGAATTTTTTTAGAATTATTGTGAATCCATTCCAATCGAATATTGAGTAATCAAATCCTTCAATTCATTATTTTGTTTTCGAGATCTTAAAAAAAGTGGATTAATCGGACGAGGATAAAGAGAGAGTCCCATTCTACATGTCAATACTGACAACAATGAAATTTCTAGTAAAAGGAAAATCCGTCGACTTTATAAGTCGTGAGGGTTCAAGTCCCTCTATCCCCAAACCCTCTTTCTCTTTTATTCCCTAACCTTAGTAGTTATCTTTTTTTTTTTACTTTTATAAATGGGTTTAAGATTCATTAGCTTTCTCATTCTACTCTTTCACAAAGGAGTGCGACGAGAACCCAATGAATCTTATGCTATTCATTAAATAGATGGTTTCTTTTTTATTAGAGTAGAGTATCGGCAAGGAATTTCGATTATTAATTCTATTTTTAAGTATTATTAAGTAAGCCATCCACAATGCATAGGACTATCCCTACCCATTTCCAAATTTTGAATACTTTATTTATATTTATTTTTTAGTCCCTTTAATTGACATAGATGCAAATACTCTACTAAGATGATGCACAAGAAAGGGTCAGGATAGCTCAGTTGGTAGAGCAGAGGACTGAAAATCCTCGTGTCACCAGTTCAAATCTGGTTCCTGGCACAGAAAATAAAAGGATCCACCGAATAGATATTGATACAAATATCTTGAGATGGATTGGGGTACATATTCATTAATAATCTAGATAGTATAGAGTAAGTAGATAAATCTGTAAACACTTCTTTTTCTTTTTAGAAAAAGGGTTAAAATCTTTGGTTCCTTTCTTTATGGTATAGAAAGAGGTAAAATTGGGTGCCCTTTTCTTCATTTTTGCATTTCTTATTAATTTTGTATACCGCTATTCCGAAGAATATTTTTTTATTCTTGCTTATCCTACTTTCCTAGTGGTTCTAAGTAATACGCGCGGTACAAAGTTCGTGGTAGGAACTTCTTTGAGTCATTGTATTTTTCTGTTCATACGAAGGAAACAAATATCTGATTTTCAAAATTGGAAAATCGAAATGAAGCCCTTTTTGTATAATAGGAATTAATTAGAATATAATAAGTATTTCGTTTCGTCTAGGAACAGAACGTAAAAATATTCCTTGATTTGAATAAAATCTGGAGTTGTGTTGTATAAGTGAACATGAATTTATTATCATTCAATGAGCATCTTGTATTTCATAGAAATTGGGGGTTATATAGTCCTTACGTAAGGGCCAGCCTATCCAACTTTCAGGCATTAAGATACGTTTAAGACGCGGATGATTATCATAAAAAATTCCTACCATATCATAAGATTCGCGTTCTTGAAAATCAGCACTTCTCCAAACCCAGAAGACAGACGGGATTCTAGGATTATCCTTTTGGGCAAAGACTTTTATGCATACTTCTTCTGGGTTATCTATACCATACTGTATTCTCGTAAGATGATACACGCTAGCTAAAGATCCACCAGGTGCTACGTCATAAGCACATTGGGAACGTAAATAATTGTAACCATATACATATAAAATGACAGCAATGGAATCCCAATCCCCCGCTTTTATTTGTAAAGTTTCTATTCCTCGGTGATCGAAGCCCAAAGATCTATGAACCACGTCATGTTTGACTAGCCAATTAGATAACCAACCCTGCTGCATTGTCTTGATCTCTCCCCCTTTGTATAAATATTTCACATTTCAAATGCAAGTTTGAAAGATTGCACTGCTCTTTCTTTTTCTGCACAAAAGAACCCCTCCTAATTCACTAATTTGTAGGAAGATACTGGACTTTTGGATTTGAAAAAAGTTTCAGAAGATATATCTAAAGTGGATGGTGATTGATAGAGCAATTCTTGTTCGTAAGTTCCAGTGTGAATACTGCGCCGAACATAAAGCTTGTGACGGGTAGTAAAAGATCGATTTTTCTTTTGACTTTGACATAGAGTTCGATCCTCAACTATTTCTCGCGCTATCTTCTTACGAAGTTTTGTTAAGGCATCTATAACAGCCTCTGGTTTAGGCGGGCAACCCGGCAGGTAGACGTCCACAGGAATTAACTTATCAACTCCTCGAACAGTACTATAGGAATCCGTACTAAACATTCCCCCTGTAATAGTACAGGCTCCCATAGCTATGACGTATTTCGGTTCAGGCATTTGCTCATATAATCGCACTAAAGATGGAGCCATTTTCATTGTTACCGTACCAGCTGTTAAAATTAGGTCCGCTTGCCTCGGACTTGATCTTGGTACCAATCCATAACGATCAAAGTCGAATCGTGAGCCTATTAATGAAGCAAATTCAATGAAACAACAACTGGTACCATATAGAAGGGGCCATAAACTGGAGAGTCTTGACCAATTCGAAAGATCGTTTGGTGTAGTTGAAATAACGGAATTGGAACTTGTTTGGTCGAGTAACGGAAACTCAATCAAACTCATAATTGTCTCGATGGAATCTTTTCTTTCTTTTTTTTTTTTGTCTGAATATTCAGTTAAGACCATTCCAAGGCTCCTTTTCGCCATGCATAAACTAAACCAACAACTAGGATAAGCACAAAAATGAAAGCTTCGATAAAAACGGATAAACCCAATACGTCGAAACTCATTGCCCAAGGGTATAGAAAGACCGTTTCCACATCAAAAACAACAAAAACTAGCGCAAACATGTAATAGCGTATTCGGAATTGTAACCAAGCCCCCCCCATGGGTTCTATACCCGATTCATAACTAGAAAGCTTCTCTGGTCCTTTACTAACCGGGGCTAAAAGTCCTGAAATCCAAAATACCAAAATAGGAATAAGACTTGCTATTATTAGAAATGTCCAAAAAATATCATATTCGTGAAGCAGAAACATAAATGTACTCCCATTAATGTGGAATAGGCGGAACTGAATTAGTCAATTCAAGTTGACATTGTCAATTTATCCAGAACTTCTCTCTTTTCCTCGGTGAAACAAGAATCTGTTTTGCTCAAACCAAAGGCAAAGAGCGCTTACTTTAGCCTTTGTTTCTTTTATGATATGTCTTCCTTAAGGATTCATCCAATGGAATCCCCACTTCCTTTCTTTTGGATTTCCCTTCTATTTAGATATGATATAGACCTAATTCTTATACAAAGAAAACTCTTTCGCTTCACTTTGTCTCGCTTTCTCCATAATCTCTAGAAAAAAGAATTGCTCTACCTTTTATTTAATGATAGTCAGAGACTATTAAATAAAAAAGAAAATACTTACTACTAATTAGATTAGAACCTAATTAAAATAGGATGACTAATGTATGCATCCTAATGAGGAGTAATACTAAAAAAAAAAGAACTTTATTTCAGAATTATGAAACAGAATATCCAGTTTTATTATTTACTCTTTCTTTTTTTCTTTCGATTTTTTCTATTTTAGTTAAAGTGGATCGATTTAAATAATGTATATATAGTTTAGATAATGTATATATAGTAATATACTTCAAACAAAATTTAAATTCGCAAAATGGGGAAAATCGTTGCAGTCATTATAGGAAAGTATAGGTACTTAGAGCATATCCTATTTGAAGGAGGATGGAATTCTAATCAGGTAAGGGATCCTTCCTTCTATTGATTTGATCAAAATTTTTTTTCTTTTCCTGTCTCTATGATTTTCGATGAATGAGCCTAGGGTAATGCTTTTATCTCTATTC